GGACTAATTGGAACTAATGTATCAATCTTCTTCATAGCATTATCCATTAGAAATGAATTTTCTAGCATTTGACTCCGTACCACTGAAAGATTTATTTGCATACTTGAAAGATAGCCCAAAAAGCTGAGGGAATGTTTGCATAATTGGTTTCTATACATCCTTCCTGGTTGAGACCACACATAAAAATGAGATTGCCATAAAAGGACAAGGTAATATTTCCATTTATTCATGAAAAGAGGTGTATCCTTTGAAGCCAGAATTGATTTTCCTTGATATCTAACATAATGCATGAAGAGATCCTCGAGGAACCATAAGCTAGTCGGAAAATCATTAGCAAAGACTTCTTCTACGGGATGTTTTATTTTTCTATAGAAATCTATTCGCTCAAAAAAGCCCCCAGAAGATATTAATCGTAAATGAGAAGATTGGTTACGTAGAAAAAGTAAGATGGATTCGTATTCACAAACATGAGAATTATATAGGAACAAGAATAATCTTGGATTACTTTTTGAACAAATAGAAATATATTTATTTGGAATACTAAGATTATTCCAATTATAATAGTCGTGAAGAAAAAACCGTAATAAATGCAAAGAAGAGGCATCTTTTACCCAGTAGCGAAGGGTTTGAACTAAGATTTCCAGATGAATCGGGTAGGGTATTAATACATCTGATACATAATTTAAATGTGAAAATTTGTCTTCTAAAAAAGGAAATATTGAATGAATTGATCGTAAATTATAATATTTTACGATTTCTGTCCCCTTTAAGCAAGATACTAATCGTAGGGAAAATGGAATTTCCACAATGACTGCAAATCCCTCTGAGATCATTTGAGAATACAAATTCGTATTGTAACCAAAAAGTTGATTTTGCTTCGAATCATTAGCGGAACTAATAAAATGATTCTGTTGATACATTCGATAAATTAAACGTTTTACAATTAGTAAACTAGATTTATTGTCATAACCTACATTTTCCAACAAATTCGATCTATTTAAACCATGATCATGAGCAAATGCATAAATATACTCCCGAAAGATAAGTGGGTATAGGAAGTCGTGTTTCCAAGATCTATCTGGTTCTAAATATCCTTGAAATTCCGCCATTTGAAATTATATTTGAACCGAAAATAGGATGTACTTTATTGGGTTATCAAATGATACATAGTACGATACAGTTAAAACAAGGTATGTATAGTACGAAACAAAACCGATACCTCGAAAAAGGTAAGACTCATCAACGGACTCTCTATCCTCTGTTTTTTCACCGAATAGGTTTAGGTTCATTCTAGGATAAAAAGATGTTTACAAATCCTTTATTTTTGCAATCCAATCGCTCTTTTGATTTTGAAAAAAAAAATCTCTTTATCAATATACTACCTTCTTCTACACATTTATCTCCACCACATAATGGAGATAGCTAATAGTTAGGATTCATAAAAAATTGATTGATAATACACTCACGGGAAAAGCCTTTCCCGCGTCAAGCACTAATATATTTTTAACGTTTAATTAGATCGGGTAATCATTCAAAAATTAAGAACAGAAGCTCGTTACTTTTTGTTTTCCTATAATTGGAACCTATAGTAGGGCTCTATCCATTTATTTACTCGACCCAACTTTAAATTTAGTTTTTATTTCTTTTCTTTGCTTTTTAAATGGATTTTGTTCCATGCCAAGAATTCAAACAATTTACACAAGGTTTTGGACCTATATGGTAAAAATGAAATATTCTTTAGAATTCTCTATTGATACGACATGCTACTTTTTCCATTCATTCCTTTCAGGATCAGTCGCGGTCTTACAAACTCTACCGATGGTATAGACGAAGTCGTTGCTTCATACAAATGTGTAAAAGATGCTAGCCGCACTTAAAAGCCGAGTACTCTACCGTTGAGTTAGCAACCCCAACTAAAATAATTAGAATGTATAGATACAATCGGAATCCCAAAAAACAATAAATAAAGAGGTTGAATTGTACGGCGAAATCAAAACATTTAAAAAAGGAAAAACAAAAATATAAAAATTCATAATCAATTATGAACATAATAAAAATGAACAGATCCGACGAAAATCCAAAAAAAAAAGTTTCAGATATAAATATAGATGAAAATAAAAATATTTGTAGACCAACTCTTGTCTCTTATGTTATCCATTATTCTACTTTAATATTCTATTTTAATCATTTTAATCAAAAAAAACAAAGACTTCTTGTATCACAGCAAATCACAAATCAAATGAACTCTTTATTTCAATGAAATAAAATCAAATCTATGGGACGGAGATAACTCGATTCATTTATCCATGATTGGATTATATTTATTTGATACACTGTTGTCAATATGAATGTAAATGTTGATAAAAGAATACAATGGAGGAATAGAAAAACATTATAAATTGAAAATGAAAAACAAAAACTAAGAATTTATGTTGGATTGGCACTACATATATAATCGACATATATACAAAAGAGTGTAAACGGACGAATAAATTAAAAAAGAAGTCTAAAAATCCCAGGTTTATTCAATTAATATCAATCAATATAAGTATTAATATTAAGTAAAAGCAAAAAAGCCTAACCCTTTGCTTTTTTATTTGTTCATCGAATTCCAATGAAAAACACCCATTGACATGGCAATAATATCAAAAATTTAAGACCAAATTGTTTATTCTCTCGATATTTTTCCTATCTATTACATCAATAAAATTGATTTTTATCGTTATAAAAGACAACATTCTATAGTAGCAAAACAAAAATCAATTAAATATGATGTAAATTTAAATTGAAAAGGAGATAAAATAGCAAAGAAAATATTATACAAAACTCTATACAAATGATCCACACCTTACCTTCTTTAATTTATATATATTTCATTAATATAATTTTGTTTGTTGATTAAGGCGAAGTTCCATAAAAACCCCCGCCTTCTTTGAAATATCATGAACAGTTCCTGTAGGCTGAGCGCCTTTTTCAAGGAAATATAGAATAACAGGAACGTTTAAATAGGTTTGATTCTTTATCGGATCATAAAAACCCACTTTCCAAAGGGCTCTTCCTTCTCTTCGGGATCGAACATCAATTGCAACGATTCGATAAATGGCTCATTGGGATAGATGTAGAGAACCCCCCCCGAGAAACGTATAAGAAGTTTTCTCCTCGTACGGCTCAAGAAAATTCAAGTTATGTTTATGTATAGAATTATAATGTCAAATAGATCCATAAAATCATCAAATCAATTAGACCAAGAATTCTCTTTCTTTATTATATGATTTAAATACTTGTTTACTTGTTTATTATTCTTTTTCTTTCCCCAACAAAAAAATTTTTCGTATTTGGAATTTGCACTCTCATAACTCAAGTTGTATAACTCGCAAAGAAAACCTTTTAAGCATTTCATTTATTGTTTATTGAGCGGTCTCTAATCCCTTTTTTATATGTCTCCTTTCGAATCTATTCTCCTTTCGAATCTATTTTGATTCTTCAGCTTAATCTAGTTCTAGTTGTTGAGACAATTGAAAACAGTATTTCCTTGTTCTAGGATCCTTTATCTTTGCCTTGAATCATTGGGTTTAGACATTACTTCGGTGATCTTTAATCGTTTCAAAATGAAATGGCAGCAACATACCATTTTTGTTATTTCTTTCTATCAAAGAATCATACGAATGGTTGATTCTTGTGTAATACACTTTTGATTTGAACGAAAGGGTTTTACCAATTCAAAAAAATTTTACTTTTGAATTTGAAACTTGCTTGAATTGGATCCTTTAGATTTCTATATCAAAAATAGACTTACAAAGTTGTCTCAATTTATTAATTGATACTAACCCTAGATTCCTGCCTCCGAAAAACGAATCAATACGTTCTGCTCGAGCTCCATCATGTACGATACGATAGGGTTTATATTACAACCCCCCCCCCAAAAAAAAAATGAGAGTTCTAGTGAACAGAACAAACGATGTCGAGCCAAAAGCACTTTCATTCCTATATAATTCCTATATAAATTCCTATATAATATAAAATGGTGGATGTAAGAATCCACAGCGGATCGTGTCCTTCAAGTCGCACGTTGCCTTCTACCACATCGTTTTAAACGAAGTTTTACCATAACATTCCTTTACTTTTGAACCAGTATGTAATTAATTCGATTATGGAATTATGAATAGTCATTGGTTCGATCGATACCTAGTAATCTATACTTTATTTTTTCCTTCTATATTATATGAAATAGAATTTCTGAAGAAGTCTAAGCAAAAATTCAATTTAACCCCAAAGACCTATATATATATATTTTTATAAATATTAAAATATATATAAAATTAAAATATATATAAATCTATAATATTATAAATTCTAAAATAAACTAAAAAATATAAATAATAATTATAAATAATATAAATAATAATTATAAATAAAAATAACACCAATAAAATTCAAATAAATAAGTTCTTTTTGAATATGGATCTTCAAGTAACCTGCTAGTAATAGGATAAATTTACCAATTTCACACTTCTTCGAGTACTAAGAACTCCTAAGAAATCATCAATTTAATTGATTGACAATTTTCTGACCTCCATATCATTATTTGAATAAAATTTTATAGTAAGACCGCATTGCATTTTATCATCATACGAGAAAAATAAATCCAGATTTGTATTAAACCATCAATGATTAAAAAAATAGATAGATAAAAAATCCAATTTATTTTTTTAATGAAATAGTGGAATGATGTAAAGGAAGATTTAGGTTATTCTTTTTTTTTTTCAATCAGTATGAAAAAAAAAAAGAATCGAAATAAAAAATTATGGGATCTCTGTATGTATCAGATAGACTAAACTGCTGTTACTGAAAGAAATTATAGTTATTCTATATTCAATATTTAATATTTAGAGATCACAAATGGATTCTATTACATCTGCGTGTTATTTGAATTCGATTAAATTTGTGAAAAAGATATGATTCAGAGAAGACTCATTAAGAATAAGAAGTCAATTTTTTCAATATTATACAGAAGGTTGTTCAAAAAAGTAACCTTTATTCTGATCTGATATAATATATTATATATATATTTATATATTATATATATTCTAGGATTTATATGGATTAAGTCTATGATATTATTATACTGTTTTGGATGTGTGGACGGATATGCTCTGGGACGGAAGGATTCGAACCTCCGAATAACAGGACCAAAACCCGTTGCCTTACCACTTGGCCACGCCCCATTTACTTTTCTATTTGACACTAATAAACACTAATATTGTTATTGGTTGTTCGTCAACTTCAGTCTAAATAGCTATAAAATAAATTAGATTATTGATAGAATTTTGATATGTGTAGATATAGAATTAAACTGATGAATTTATTGATCATTACGTATAATTCAATTAAGATATTGTATGAAAGTATGATTTATTCTATTCACTTTTGATTTGAGAGTTGAAGTTGAAGGAGTTTTGATTGGGCAAGTTCAAATCAAAGAAGTTTTTTTGGTCTATCTAATTTATTTTTATTCATTTTCCCTTCTATCAATAACTCAACTTATTAATAACTCAATCAAAATAAATACAATTATCCTCAAGAACAAAAATATGCTTAATATATTTAGTTTGATCTGTATATGTCTTAATTCTGTCCTTTATTCAAGTAGTTTTTTCGTCGCCAAATTGCCCGAGGCCTACACTTTTTTAAATCCAATCGTAGATTTTATGCCAGTAATACCTGTGCTATTTTTTCTCTTAGCTTTTGTTTGGCAAGCTGCTGTAAGTTTTCGATGAGATTTTTAATACTGTCCTAGACAAATTGATGATTTATTCGAAAAAAAAAATTTTACCAATTGATAAGAAGAGTATGTGTGAACCCTCGATTCAAATATTGAAATTCTGGTATAGCCATAATAATAATAAAATAAATCGGGATCACCACGTTTCATTTCCTTATTCTGACATTTGGAGAATCTATTCTCTTTTTTCCTAAAAAAAGAATTCTTGGAGATTGTGTAATGCTTACTCTAAAACTATTTGTTTATACGGTAGTGATATTCTTTGTCTCTCTATTCATCTTCGGATTCCTATCTAATGATCCGGGACGTAATCCTGGACGTGAAGAATAAAAAATAAAAAAGGTTTTTTGTTCTTCTTACTCGATTTTGAAATGTTCTTAGTAGGATTTTAGCTATTTCACATTTTTAACTATTAAAATAACTAAAATAAATTAAAATAAATAAAAAAAAAAAAAACCAACTCGCGAAAAATTTGAAAGGAAATAAAAAGTTATCGACGAAAAGAAAACGGAAAGAAAGGGATTCGAACCCTCGGTACGAAAAACTCGTACAACGGATTAGCAATCCGACGCTTTAGTCCACTCAGCCATCTCTCCCCCAATTGAAAAAGGATAATTATAAGGATAATTATTATGTTACATAAGTCAAAATAAGGCTTAAAAAAAGCCCCTTATTTTTCTTTAGTTTATTTATAGTTTTTAAAATTTAAAACTAAATAATAAATAATAATAAATAAAATAAAAAGATCCCTCTTTGATTTTGTCCAAAGAACCCCTTTCTTTACACGGCTTGGCCTGGTCAGTACCTAGCTGGGCCGGGCCTCTTTTGTTCCAAGGAATCAAATTAAAATGATTTATTTAATTTGAAAACACAAATACTTATTATTGATATTGAAACAATCATAAGAAGGACTATTTCGATTCCTTTGATATATAAATGTCAGTTCCTATCTTAATTTCTTAGCTTTATTTTATTATATTACTTTTTTTTCAGTAAAATATCAGTAAAGTAAACGTAAATAAAAAATAAATAAGATAAGAAAACAAAGGAACTATTAATTTTTTAACAATGCATTTTTATGTTACGGCTTAAATAGTTTTGTCAACCCATATCTGTCAAAAAACTCCAGCAAAAGACTTGGTATTTAGTTATTTAAATGAGTTATCTTTTCCTAATCTCATTAAGTCCTCTCGTTAACGCTCTAATTTGCATGATTTTTTTTTGATCCTATCTTTTGCCTTTTGCTTACGACCGAATTTATTGTTCGACAAAAAGTCGATTTATATACAATAATCGGATTGTAGCGGGTATAGTTTAGTGGTAAAAGTGTGATTCGTTCTATTAATCCCTTATATAGTTAAGGGGTCCCTCGGTTTGATTAATAGCCCATTCCGATCAAAACAAAAACTTTATCTCGTAAAAAGGATTTAAGCCTTTACCTCTCAATGAAAAATTAGAGGAAGAATATACATTCTCGTGATTTGTATCCAAGAGTCAATTATAAATTGAAAAATTGGATATTGGATTATGAAATTACGAAACATAATTTTTTTTAATTGGATCAATACTTCCAATTGAATGAGTATGAGTAAGGAATCCATGGATAAAGATAGAAAGTTTATTTCTAATCGTAACTAAATCTTCAATTTTCATTTTTTGTATAGGGGAAATTGAAGCAAAATAGCTATTAAACAATGACTTTGGTTTACTAGAGACGT